CTACATAATCCTTATTATTGACCAGAAACTGAGTGAATAGCGAGTTATTCATATTACTGCAGTACAGGTACACGACCGATCACTAGTTCCATAGGAAGAATTCCTTTCCCATTTAATATTTCTCAACAAAAACTTCTCTCATTCATCAGCTAACCCGCGGATCTATTCCAAATTTATGAATCGTCCCATGGATTTTGATATTTCGATTGTATGGCGTGGTGTATACACGTTATGCAAACAGAAGGTATGGTTACTCTACTCTATTTTTTCATGGAATGATTATTCCATTCTTTTTTCTCTTTGGATCATAACCAAATCAAAACTTCTCGAGTTATCAGAATCTGTAGTAAAAAAAGTCCTTGGTTATTTAACTTAGATGAAATAGTAATAGTTCCGCTCATTGGTATACTACAAAAATGGGAATGAAATCAATCTGATTCCAATATCTCATATCTTTCCCAAACAAAAGGGGACAATTTAAGTGGAAAGCCCATATCTATTTAATATCTATTTATTAGAATAAAATTAGTCTGTTTTTATGTTATTTCGTACTGTATAATTCCTTTGCTTTGTTTGTGGGATCATTTTCCCCAGGGGTAATGAAAAGAATTCTAGAATGGATTGCTAATTATGCCTAGATCTCATATAAATGGAAATTTTATTGATAAGACCTCTTCAATTGTAGCCAATATCTTATTACGAATAATTCCGACAACTTCAGGAGAAAAAAAGGCATTTACCTATTACAGAGATGGTGCGATTTGATTCTTTTTTCTTGTTTTTTTTAGCCCCCACCTCAGTCTTACGAGAAAGAGACGCGGTTCGGTATAGAAAGAACGAAATTCTTGAAATAAACCTACGCTCGGTGAAGGTGAAGTTTGGAGATAGAACAATTCCTTCTATCGTGTATCCTCGATTGATGCAGCCTCAGATGTTTCAATTGTTGATTTGAGTATTGAGCGAAAGGTTACACCTATGGGTTCTGTATTGCGGGTCAATCCTACACTACATTAGTACCAATAGACGGCATAAGGGAAAAAGCACTACACCTAGGAATCAACAACACAAAAACTTTGTTATAAATTCCCCCTTTCCTTATCGGTATCGGGACTAACAAGAATGGTTGGGACAACAAACATCCATCTCGTTTGTACTTTGGATACCCGTATAACCATCAAAGATCGTTGAAGTGACTAATTCCTGGAAATAGAAGGCGTTGAGAACAAAGAAATTGTTGGAGTTACCATTTATATCTAACACTAATATGATTGGTGTTAAGAAAAAACCTCTTGCGGGAAGGCTGGCTAGAGATTTCTTGTAAAAATACTAGTTCCTTTCAGTTCATAATGAGATGAGAATAGTTCAATTTTTATTCTATGGATTATTCCCCTTAGTACTATGCGCAGAAGGGAGGAGCCGTATGAGATGAAAATCTCATGTACGGTTCTGGAACGGAGATTTTTTGAATAGAATGAACGACCGTAACGGATGTTGGCTCAATCCGAAGGAAATTATGCGGAAGCTTTACAGAATTATTATGAAGCTACGCGACCAGAAATTGATCCCTATGATCGAAGTTATATACTCTATAACATAGGCCTTATACACACAAGCAATGGAGAGCATACAAAGGCTTTGGAATATTATTTCCGGGCACTAGAACGAAACCCATTCTTACCACAAGCTTTTAATAATATGGCCGTGATCTGTCATTACGTGCGACTATCTCCACTATAGAAATAAGGAAAAAAAGCAAAGATCAAATTGGCTAGTAAATACTAGAAAAAAAAAGGCTTTCTACATAATGCATCGTCCAAAGCAACGATTTTTATCAGCTGTAGCAAGGAAAGAGACTTCACGAGAACCAAAATAGGAAGAAAAAAAAATGAGTGCAGCCTATATACTATATTCTATGGATAAAGGATCAAATTGATAGAGAAAGCACCGTAAAGATCAATTAGCGAGCTATTGAGTCGATACAGTTAAGAACTGCTTACTTATGTCATGATATGGGACAAAAGTTAGGAATCAACTTATGTAATAGAGTCGATCCACTAAGGTATTGAGCAGCGGTGTAGCATCAGATCCCAAAGATAGTAAGTTCTTTTTTCTTATGGAAAAAAGTCTTTTTCAAAGATTCTATATGAATTCCATATATGAAACCGAGATAGTTACCTTTCAGAAAATTCTAACGATATTGTGGGGATACCTATGCTTCATTCTTCTGAAGGTGGGAGAAAAGATCAAACTGATTCTGATTATTGATCAAAATTAGGGTTTGAAACTTATGTAATTAACTTCTTCTGGTTAACCCAAGAAAAAATGGGATAGGTTTATGAGAAATCTAATTCAGTTAGCATAGGGTAGATTAAGATAGGACACAAAAAGAATCGATTTTTGAGCCGTATGAGATAGGAAACTCTCAAGTACGGTTCTAAGGGAAGGAACCACCTATTCCGACCGGGGAGAACAGGCCATTCTACAGGGTGATTCTGAAATT